GTCTCTGTAGCTTAACCGTTAAAGCATGGCACTGAAGATGCCAAGATGGCCATCACACACCTCCCAGAGACAAAAGACTTAGTCCTAACCTTACCGTTAATTCTCGCTAAACATATACATGCAAGTATCCGCACACCAGTGTAAATGCCCTTAACATCTTAACAAGATAAAAGGAGCAGGCATCAGGCACACACCAGTAGCCCAAGACGCCTTGCTTAGCCACACCCCCACGGGTATTCAGCAGTAATTAACATTAAGCAATAAGTGTAAACTTGACTTAGTTATAGCGACTATAACTTAGGGTTGGTAAATCTTGTGCCAGCCACCGCGGTCATACAAGAAGCCCAAATTAMCCGTACGCGGCGTAAAGCGTGGTGTCATGCTATCGCGGAAGCTAAGATCAAAGTGCAACTGAGCTGTCATAAGCACAAGATGCACCTAAAACCACCCTTAAGACGATCTCAGCACTCCCTCCAACGACCCATTAAACTCCACGAAAGCTAAGGCCCAAACTGGGATTAGATACCCCACTATGCTTAGCCCTAAATCTTGATGCTTACTCAACTAAAGCATCCGCCCGAGAACTACGAGCACAAACGCTTAAAACTCTAAGGACTTGGCGGTGCCCCAAACCCACCTAGAGGAGCCTGTTCTATAATCGATAACCCACGATACACCCGACCACTCCTTGCTAAGGCAGCCTATATACCGCCGTCGCCAGCTCACCTCCCCTGAAAGTACAACAGTGAGCATAATAGCCTATTGAGCCCGCTAATAAGACAGGTCGAGGTATAGCCCATGAAGTGGAAGAAATGGGCTACATTTTCTAACATAGAAAACCCACGGAAGGGGGTATGAAACAACCCCCAGAAGGCGGATTTAGCAGTAAAGTGAGACAATAGAGCTCGCTTTAAGTCGGCCCTGAGGCACGTACATACCGCCCGTCACCCTCCTCACAAGCTATAGACCCCCCAAATAATTCAATACGCAACCTAGCTAAAGATGAGGTAAGTCGTAACAAGGTAAGTGTACCGGAAGGTGCACTTAGCATATCAAGACGTAGCTACAATACAAAGCATTCAGCTTACACCTGAAAGATATCTGCCACCCACCAGATCGTCTTGAAGCCTATTCTAGCTCGACCACATTAACCACAAAGCCCCTAAAGAACCCACTATTGTCGTCAAACTAAACCATTCTTTAAACTTAGTATGGGCGATAGAAAAGATCCTCGGCGCGATAGAAACTTGTACCGTAAGGGAAAGATGAAATAAAAATGAAAAATTAAGCAGTAAACAGCAAAGATAAACTCTTGTACCTCTTGCATCATGATTTAGTAAGAACAACCAAGCAAAAAGAACTTAAGCTTGTCCCCCCGAAACCCAAGCGAGCTACTTGCAAGCAGCTACTTGTCCGTGAGCGCACCCGTCTCTGTTGCAAAAGAGTGGGATGACTTGCTAGTAGAGGTGAAAAGCCAATCGAGCTGGGTGATAGCTGGTTGCCTGTGAAACGAATCTGAGTTCCTCCTTGGCCATCCCCCCCGGACATCCAAACCTAACCCCCACGTAGCGGCCAAGAATTACTTAAAGGAGGTACAGCTCCTTTAAAAAAGAACACAATCTCTCCTAGAGGATAACTCCCAACCCACCATACTAGAAACTGTAGGCCCTTAAGCAGCCACCAACAAAGAGTGCGTCAAAGCTCTATGCACAAAAATATAAACACATTACGACTCCCTTACCTACCAACAGGCTAACCTATCACAATAGAAGAATTAATGCTAAAATGAGTAACTAGGGGCCTCCCCTCTCAAGCGTAAGCTTACATTACTATATTATTAACAAGCTATAATTAATATCCCAATTACAACAAGAGCAAAATATTACATTACGCCTCGTTACCCCAACCCAGGAGCGCCTATTTAGAACGGTTAAAATCTGTAAAAGGAACTAGGCAAAATTAGGGCCCGACTGTTTACCAAAAACATAGCCTTCAGCCAACCAAGTATTGAAGGTGATGCCTGCCCAGTGACATGACGTTTAACGGCCGCGGTATCCTAACCGTGCGAAGGTAGCGCAATCAATTGTCCCATAAATCGAGACCTGTATGAATGGCTAAACGAGGTCCTAACTGTCTCTTACAGACAACCAGTGAAATTGATCTTCTTGTGCAAAAGCAAGAATGAGCACATAAGACGAGAAGACCCTGTGGAACTTCAAAATCAGCGGCCACCTCACACTAAACCTAAAACCTATCAGGCTCACCTCCAACAAACACTGGCTCGCATTTTTCGGTTGGGGCGACCTTGGAGTAAAACAGACCCTCCAAAAACAAGACCTCCCCTCTTGACCAAGAGCAACCCCTCAACGTACTAATAGTAACCAGACCCAATACATTTGACCAATGGACCAAGCTACCCCAGGGATAACAGCGCAATCTCCTCCAAGAGCTCACATCGACGAGGGGGTTTACGACCTCGATGTTGGATCAGGACATCCTAATGGTGCAGCCGCTATTAAGGGTTCGTTTGTTCAACGATTAACAGTCCTACGTGATCTGAGTTCAGACCGGAGCAATCCAGGTCGGTTTCTATCTATGGCAAACTTTCCCTAGTACGAAAGGACCGGGAAAGTGGGGCCAATACTTCAAGCACGCCCCCCTCCAAGTAATGAACCCAACTAAATTACTAAAAAGTAGCCCAACTTACTCCTAGAAAAGGATTGCTAGTGTGGCAGAGCCCGGCAAATGCAAAAGGCTTAAGCCCTTTACGCAGAGGTTCAAATCCTCTCTCTAGCCTCCATGATACAACCCCCCATCCTAACATGCCTCATTATAGCCTTATCCTATGCTATCCCAATCCTAATTGCAGTCGCCTTCCTAACACTAGTTGAACGTAAAGTCCTAAGCTATATACAATCCCGAAAAGGCCCAAACATTGTAGGTCCCTTCGGACTATTACAGCCAGTAGCAGACGGGATCAAACTATTTATTAAAGAACCAATCCGCCCATCTACCTCTTCCCCATTCCTCTTCATTATCACCCCCATACTGGCCCTCCTACTGGCAATCACCATCTGAATCCCCCTGCCCCTCCCCTTTTCTCTCACGGACTTAAACCTAGGCCTTCTCTTCCTCATAGCCATATCAAGTTTAGCTGTGTACTCAATTCTATGGTCAGGCTGAGCCTCAAACTCAAAATATGCCCTAATTGGAGCTTTACGGGCAGTAGCACAGACCATCTCATACGAGGTGACACTAGCCATTATTCTATTATCCGTGATCATACTAAGCGGAAACTACACCCTAAACACCCTTTCTACAACCCAAGAACCACTATACCTAATCTTCTCCTCCTGACCACTTGCAATAATATGATACATTTCCACTCTTGCTGAAACAAACCGAGCACCATTCGACCTTACAGAAGGAGAATCCGAATTAGTATCGGGCTTCAACGTAGAATATGCAGCAGGACCATTCGCTTTATTCTTCCTAGCTGAGTACGCAAACATTATGCTAATAAACACACTAACAGCCATCCTATTCCTAAACCCCAGCATACTAAACCTCCCTCAAGAACTATTCCCAATAGCCATGGCAACAAAAGTTCTACTCCTCTCCTCAGGCTTCTTATGAATCCGTGCCTCTTACCCACGATTCCGATACGACCAACTAATGCACCTTCTTTGAAAAAACTTCCTCCCCCTAACACTAGCCCTGTGCCTTTGACACACCAGCATACCTATTTGCTACGCAGGCCTGCCCCCTTACTTAAGGAAATGTGCCTGAACACAAAGGGTCACTATGATAAAGTGAACATAGAGGTATACCAGCCCTCTCATTTCCTAAGAAAGGCTTAGAAAAGTAGGAATCGAACCTACACAAAAGAAATCATAACTCTTCATACTTCCTTTATATTATTTCCTAGTAGAGTCAGCTAAAAAAGCTATCGGGCCCATACCCCGAAAATGATGGTTTAACCCCTTCCCCTACTAATGAATCCGCACGCAAAACTAATCTCCTTCCTAATCCTCCTCCTAGGAACAACCATTACAATTTCAAGCAACCATTGAATAATAGCTTGAACCGGACTAGAAATTAACACCCTCGCCATTATCCCACTCATCTCAAAATCCCACCATCCTCGAGCCATTGAAGCCTCAATTAAATACTTCCTAGTACAAGCAGCTGCTTCAGCCCTAGTACTCTTCGCAAGTATAACCAACGCATGGAGCACAGGACAATGAGACATCTCCCAACTAACCCACCCAACAGCGTGTCTTCTATTAACAACAGCAATTGCAATAAAACTGGGATTAGTACCATTCCACTTCTGATTTCCAGAAGTACTTCAAGGCTCACCTCTAACAACTGCCCTACTACTATCCACAATAATAAAATTCCCTCCAATCACCCTCTTCTTTCTGACATCTCACTCCCTAAACTCAACACTATTAGCCACCCTAGCTATCGCCTCAGCTGCCCTAGGTGGCTGAATAGGACTAAACCAAACACAAATCCGAAAAATCCTAGCTTTCTCATCCATCTCCCATCTCGGTTGAATAACTATCATTATCATTTACAACCCAAAACTAACATTAATAACCTTCTACCTATACTCACTAATAACTGCCACTGTATTCCTTACCCTCAATACAATCAAAACTACAAAAATATCAACAATAATAACCTCATGGACAAAAACCCCCATGCTAAACGCAACCTTAATGTTAACCCTTCTTTCATTGGCAGGACTTCCTCCACTTACAGGCTTCCTACCCAAATGACTTATCATCCAAGAACTCACCAAACAAGAAATAACCACAACAGCCACAATCATCACTATACTATCCCTACTCGGACTATTCTTCTACCTCCGCCTTGCTTACTACTCAACAATCACACTCCCCCCAAACACCACCAACCACATAAAACAATGACACATCAATAAACCAACAAACGTCCTAATTGCCATACTCGCCTCCCTATCTCTTCTACTCCTACCTCTCTCACCTATGGTCCTAACTACCATCTAGAAACTTAGGATAACCCAAACCGAAGGCCTTCAAAGCCTTAAACAAGAGTTAAACCCTCTTAGTTTCTGCTAAGACCCGCAGGACATTAACCTGCATCTCCTGAATGCAACCCAGGCGCTTTAATTAAGCTAGGACCTTTCTAGACAGGTGGGCCTCGATCCCACAAAATCCTAGTTAACAGCTAGATGCCCAAACCAACAGGCTTCCGTCTAACTAGGCTCTGGTACACCTTTAATGCACATCAATGAGCTTGCAACTCAACATGAACTTCACTACAGAGCCGATAAGAAGAGGAATTGAACCTCTGTAAAAAGGTCTACAGCCTAACGCTTAAAACACTCAGCCATCTTACCTTACCTGTGACATACATCAACCGATGATTATTCTCAACCAACCACAAAGACATCGGCACCCTATACTTAATCTTTGGCGCATGAGCCGGTATAGTCGGTACCGCCCTCAGCTTACTTATTCGTGCAGAACTAGGTCAACCAGGAACCCTCCTAGGCGACGACCAAATCTACAATGTAATTGTCACCGCCCATGCTTTCGTGATAATCTTCTTCATAGTCATACCAATCATAATCGGTGGTTTCGGAAACTGACTGGTACCACTCATAATTGGTGCACCAGACATAGCATTCCCACGCATAAATAACATAAGCTTTTGACTCCTACCCCCATCATTTCTTCTCCTCCTTGCATCATCCACAGTAGAAGCTGGAGCAGGCACAGGATGAACCGTATACCCGCCTCTGGCCGGTAATCTAGCCCACGCCGGGGCTTCAGTAGACCTGGCCATCTTCTCTCTGCACCTAGCAGGTGTATCATCCATCTTAGGTGCAATCAACTTCATCACGACTGCCATTAACATAAAACCACCCGCCCTTTCACAATACCAAACTCCCCTATTCGTGTGGTCCGTACTCATTACAGCAGTCCTGTTACTCCTCTCACTTCCAGTCCTTGCTGCCGGCATCACCATACTACTAACAGATCGAAACCTAAATACGACATTCTTTGACCCTGCCGGAGGCAGCGATCCAGTCCTATACCAGCACCTCTTCTGATTCTTCGGCCACCCAGAAGTCTACATCCTAATCCTACCAGGCTTTGGAATTATCTCACATGTAGTAACGTACTACGCCGGCAAAAAAGAACCATTCGGTTACATAGGAATAGTATGAGCCATACTATCTATTGGATTCTTAGGTTTCATTGTATGAGCCCACCACATATTCACTGTGGGAATGGACGTGGACACCCGAGCATACTTTACATCCGCCACCATAATCATTGCTATCCCAACCGGCATTAAAGTATTTAGTTGACTGGCAACACTACATGGCGGCACAATCAAATGAGACCCCCCAATACTATGAGCCCTAGGCTTCATCTTCCTCTTTACTATTGGAGGCCTAACAGGTATCGTCCTAGCAAACTCCTCACTAGATATCGCCCTACACGACACATACTACGTAGTCGCCCATTTCCACTACGTCCTCTCAATAGGGGCCGTCTTTGCTATCTTAGCAGGATTCACCCACTGATTCCCACTATTCACAGGATACACCTTACACCCCACATGAGCCAAAGCCCATTTCGGAGTTATATTTACAGGTGTAAACCTAACCTTCTTCCCACAACACTTCCTAGGACTGGCCGGCATGCCACGACGATACTCAGACTACCCAGACGCATACACCCTATGAAACACCATATCCTCTATCGGCTCCTTAATCTCAATGACAGCTGTAATCATACTAATATTCATTATCTGAGAAGCCTTCGCTTCAAAACGAAAAGCCCTACAACCAGAACTAACCGCCACCAACATTGAATGAATCCATGGCTGCCCACCCCCATACCACACCTTCGAGGAACCAGCCTTCGTCCAAGTACAAGAAAGGAAGGAGTCGAACCCTCATATGCTGGTTTCAAGCCAACCGCATCAAAACCACTCATGCTTCTTTCTTTTTATGAGACGTTAGTAAACCCATTACATAGCCTTGTCAAGTCTAAATCACAGGTGAAAACCCTGTACATCTCACATGGCCAACCACTCACAATTCGGTTTCCAAGATGCCTCCTCCCCAATCATAGAAGAGCTTATTGAATTTCACGACCATGCCCTCATAGTTGCACTAGCAATCTGCAGTCTAGTCCTTTACCTTCTAGCACTAATACTAATAGAAAAACTATCCTCTAACACCGTAGACGCACAAGAAGTCGAACTAATCTGAACAATCCTGCCAGCTATTGTCCTCATTCTCCTAGCCCTCCCATCCCTACAAATCCTATATATGATAGACGAAATTGACGAACCTGACCTAACCCTAAAAGCCATCGGACATCAATGATACTGAACTTACGAGTACACAGACTTCAAAGATCTAACATTTGACTCATACATAACCCCCACTCCAGAACTCCCACTAGGACACTTCCGACTCCTAGAAGTTGACCATCGAGTTGTTGTACCAATAGAATCCCCTATCCGCATTATCGTAACTGCTGGGGACGTACTCCATTCATGGGCCATCCCTTCCCTCGGAGTAAAAACTGATGCCATCCCAGGACGACTAAACCAAACATCATTTATCACTACCCGACCAGGAATCTTTTACGGCCAATGCTCAGAAATCTGCGGAGCCAACCACAGCTACATGCCAATCGTAGTAGAATCTACCCCCCTCACCTACTTCGAGAGCTGATCCTCACTACTATCATCTTAATCATTAAGAAGCTATGAACCAGCACTAGCCTTTTAAGCTAGAGAAAGAGGACTACTGCCCCTCCTTAATGGTATGCCACAACTCAACCCAAGCCCTTGATTCTTCGTCATACTAATATCATGACTAACTTTCTCACTTATCATCCAACCCAAACTATTATCACTCATTCACACCAACCCGCCCTCCAACAAAACCTCCACAACCACCAAAACCACTCCTTGAACCTGACCATGAACCTAAGCTTCTTCGACCAATTTACAAGCCCATGCCTTCTAGGAATCCCACTAATCCTACTCTCAATGTTATTTCCCGCCCTTTTACTCCCTGCACCAGACAATCGATGAATCACTAACCGACTCTCCACCCTTCAACTATGGTTCTCACACCTAATCACCAAACAACTAATAACACCCCTGAACAAAGGAGGCCATAAATGAGCCCTAATCCTGACATCCTTAATAATATTCCTCCTCATAATCAACCTACTAGGACTACTCCCCTATACCTTCACCCCAACTACTCAACTATCAATAAACATGGCACTAGCCTTCCCACTTTGACTTGCTACCCTACTTACAGGCCTACGGAACCAACCCTCAATCTCCCTAGGCCACTTACTTCCCGAAGGTACCCCTACACCCCTAATCCCAGCCCTAATCCTAATCGAAACCACCAGCCTCCTCATCCGACCCCTAGCGCTAGGAGTCCGCCTCACAGCAAACCTCACAGCAGGCCACCTCCTAATTCAACTCATCTCAACAGCCACAACTGCTCTACTTCCCATTATCCCAGCTGTATCCATCCTAACCGCATCAATCCTACTCCTACTAACAATTCTAGAAGTAGCAGTTGCCATAATTCAAGCCTACGTCTTCGTCCTTCTGTTAAGCTTATACTTACAAGAAAACATCTAATGGCCCACCAAGCACATTCCTACCACATAGTAGACCCAAGCCCCTGACCCATCTTCGGAGCAGCAGCCGCCCTACTCACCACCTCTGGTCTTATCATATGATTCCACTACAATTCCTCCAAACTTCTAACTCTAGGCCTCCTATCCATAAGCCTAGTTATACTCCAATGATGACGTGACATCGTACGAGAAGGCACATTCCAAGGACACCACACACCCACAGTCCAAAAAGGCCTACGATACGGAATAATCCTTTTCATTACATCAGAGGCATTCTTTTTTCTAGGCTTCTTCTGAGCATTCTTCCACTCCAGCCTAGTCCCCACTCCAGAACTAGGCGGACAATGACCGCCTACAGGAATCAAGCCCCTCAACCCCCTAGAAGTCCCACTACTAAACACAGCTATCCTTCTAGCCTCAGGCGTTACAGTGACATGAGCACATCACAGCATCACAGAAAGCAACCGAAAACAAGCAATCCATGCACTAACCCTAACAATCCTCCTAGGGTTCTACTTTACAGCGCTCCAGGCAACAGAATATTACGAAGCCCCCTTCTCAATCGCTGATGGCGTGTACGGTTCAACTTTCTTCGTTGCTACAGGATTCCATGGACTCCACGTAATCATTGGGTCTTCTTTCCTATTAGTCTGCCTTTTACGCCTAATTAAATACCACTTTACATCCAACCACCACTTTGGGTTTGAAGCAGCAGCATGATACTGACATTTCGTAGACGTCATCTGATTATTCCTCTATATAACTATTTACTGATGAGGATCCTGCTCTTCTAGTATAATAATTACAATTGACTTCCAATCTCTAAAATCTGGTGTGACCCCAGAGAAGAGCAATCAACATAATCACATTCATACTATCACTATCCCTCACCCTAAGCATCATTCTAACTACATTAAACTTCTGATTAGCCCAAATAAATCCTGACTCAGAAAAATTATCTCCTTATGAATGTGGCTTTGACCCACTTGGATCTGCTCGATTACCATTCTCAATTCGATTCTTCCTCAGTAGCAATCCTATTCCTACTATTTGACCTAGAAATCGCACTTCTTCTTCCCCTCCCATGAGCCATCCAACTCCAATCCCCCATCTCTACCCTAATATGAGCCTCCACTATCATTATCCTACTCACACTAGGACTCATCTACGAATGGACTCAAGGAGGACTAGAATGAGCAGAATAAAAGAGAATTAGTCTAACAAAGACAGTTGATTTCGGCTCAACAGACCATAGTCTGACCCTATGATTCTCTTTATGTCACTTCCACATTTAAGCTTCTACTCAGCCTTCATCTTAAGCAGTCTAGGCCTGGCCTTTCACCGAACCCACCTAATTTCCGCATTACTCTGCCTAGAAAGCATAATACTATCCATATACATCGCCCTGTCAATCTGACCCGTTGAAAACCAAGCAACATCATTCGCCCTAATACCTATCCTCATACTAGCATTCTCAGCCTGCGAAGCAGGCACAGGACTAGCAATACTAGTAGCCTCCACACGAACCCACGGCTCTGACCACTTACATAACCTAAACCTCCTACAATGCTAAAAATTATTCTCCCAACAATCATACTCCTCCCAATAGCCCTCCTATCTCCCCAAAAATTCCTATGAACAAACACCACATCATACAGCCTCATAATCGCCCTCATCAGCTTGCAATGACTCACCCCTACCTACTACCCACACAAAAATTTAACTCAATGAACCGGCATCGACCAAATCTCAGCCCCCCTATTAACATTATCCTGCTGACTACTCCCCCTCATAATCATAGCAAGCCAAAACCACCTACAACATGAACCACCAACACGAAAGCGAATCTTCATCGTATCCCTAATTACTATTCAACCATTCATCATCCTAGCATTCTCCACCACAGAACTAATACTGTTCTACATTTCATTCGAAGCAACCCTAATCCCCACACTAATCTTAATCACCCGATGAGGAAACCAACCAGAACGATTAAGTGCTGGTATTTACCTACTATTCTACACCCTAATCAGCTCCTTACCCCTACTAGTCGCCGTCCTACACCTACACACACAAACTGGAACCCTACACCTCATAATACTAGAACTATCTCACCCCACCCTCACCAACTCCTGATCAAACCTTCTATCAAGCCTAGCCTTACTAACAGCATTCATAGTAAAAGCACCCCTGTATGGACTCCACCTATGACTGCCCAAAGCCCACGTCGAAGCCCCAATCGCAGGCTCCATACTACTAGCCGCACTCCTTCTAAAACTAGGGGGCTACGGCATCATACGGATTACCATACTAATATACCCCCTTCCAAACAACCTACACTACCCATTCCTCGCCCTAGCCCTATGAGGTGCACTAATAACCAGCTCAATCTGTCTACGCCAAACCGATCTAAAATCCCTCATCGCCTACTCATCCGTAAGCCACATAGGCCTAGTCATCGCCGCAAGCATAATCCAAACTTACTGGTCATTCGCAGGAGCAATAATCCTAATAATCTCCCACGGACTAACCTCATCAATACTATTCTGCCTAGCCAACACAAACTACGAACGTACACACAGCCGAATCCTCCTATTAACACGAGGATTACAACCCCTCCTACCATTAATATCCACCTGATGACTAGCGGCCAACCTAACAAACATAGCACTCCCCCCAACCACAAACCTCATAGCAGAGTTAACCATTATAATTGCACTATTTAACTGATCTGCCTTCACAATCATCCTCACCGGAATCGCAACCCTACTAACCGCCTCATACACTCTATACATACTCCTAATAACCCAACGAGGGTCACTACCAGCCCATATCACATCCATTCAAAACTCCAACACACGCGAACACTTACTAATAACCCTCCACATCACCCCCCTTCTACTCCTAATCCTAAAACCACAACTGATCTCAGGAATCCTCTCATGCAAGTATAGTTTCAACCCAAACATTAGACTGTGATTCTAAAAATAGAAGTTAAACCCTTCTTACTCGCCGAGGGGTGGTTCAACCAGCAAGAACTGCTAATTCTCGCATCTGAGTTTAAAATCTCAGCCCCCTTACTTTTAAAGGATAACAGCAATCCATTGGTCTTAGGAGCCACCCATCTTGGTGCAAATCCAAGTAAAAGTAGTGGAAACCACACTACTCCTCAACACCTCTATACTCCTCACTCTAACAATCATCCTCACCCCAACACTACTACCCCTCTTCTCAAACAACTACAAAAACACCCCAACCACCATCACTAATGCCATTAAAACCGCTTTTCTAATCAGCCTAGTGCCAATAATAATTTTCATATACTCCAACGCAGAAAGCATCACCTCCCATTGAGAATGAAAATTCATCATAAACTTCAAAATCCCAATTAGCTTCAAAATAGACCAATACTCCATAATATTCTTTCCCATCGCACTATTCGTGACATGATCTATCCTTCAGTTCGCAACATGATACATAGCCTCAGAACCGTACATCACAAAATTCTTTTCCTACCTTCTTATGTTCCTAATCGCCATACTAACTCTAATCATTGCCAATAACATATTTCTCTTGTTCATCGGCTGAGAAGGAGTCGGAATTATATCATTCCTTCTAATCGGCTGATGACAGGGGCGTGCAGAAGCCAACACTGCTGCCCTTCAAGCCGTCCTATACAACCGAATCGGAGACATCGGACTTATCCTGAGCATAGCATGACTTGCAACAACCACAAATACATGGGAAATCCAACAAACCCTGTCTCCCACCCAAACCCCAACACTCCCCCTACTAGGCCTCATCCTCGCTGCCACCGGTAAATCAGCCCAATTTGGCCTCCACCCCTGACTACCAGCAGCCATAGAAGGCCCAACCCCAGTCTCCGCCCTATTACACTCCAGCACCATAGTAGTAGCTGGTATTTTCCTACTTATCCGCACTCACCCAATATTTACAAATAACCAAACAGCCCTCACCACATGCCTGTGCCTCGGAGCCTTATCCACACTATTCGCCGCCACATGCGCCCTCACACAAAACGACATCAAAAAAATCATTGCCTTCTCCACATCCAGCCAACTAGGCCTCATAATAGTCGCTATTGGATTAAACCTCCCACAACTGGCCTTCCTACACATTTCAACACATGCTTTCTTCAAAGCCATACTATTCCTTTGCTCTGGATCAATCATCCACAACCTCAACGGAGAACAGGACATCCGAAAAATAGGAGGACTACAAAAAATACTCCCCACAACTACCTCCTGCTTAACTATCGGCAACTTAGCCCTAATAGGAACCCCATTCCTAGCGGGGTTCTACTCAAAAGACCTAATCATTGAAAGCCTAAACACCTCGTACCTAAACACCTGGGCACTTACCCTAACACTCCTAGCCACAGCATTCACCGCAACCTACACCCTACGCATAACATCAATAGTCCAAACAGGGTACACCCGCATAATGACATTCATGCCAATAAATGAAAACAACCAAACTATCACTCACCCAATTATCCGCCTCGCCTTAGGCAGCATCATAGCAGGCCTACTCATCACATCCTACATTACCCCCACAAAAACACCCCCAATAACCATACCAACCACCACAAAAACTGCAGCCATCATCGTTACAACCCTTGGCATCATCCTAGCTCTAGAGCTATCAAACATAACACGCACTCTAACTCAACCAAAACAAAACACCCTCACAAACTTTTCCTCCACCCTAGGATATTTCAACCACCTATCCCACCGCCTCAACTCCACCAACCTATTAAACAACGGACAAAAACTTGCCTCCCACCTAATCGATTTATCCTGATACAAAAAAATAGGCCCCGAAGGACTTGCCGACCTCCAAATAATAGCATCCAAAACTTCAACAACCCTCCACACAGGACTAATCAAAACCTACCTAGGATCATTTGCCCTATCCATCTTCATCGCTATCCTATCGACATAACCACACAAACCTAATGGCCCCAAACATCCGAAAATCCCATCCACTACTCAAAATAGTCAACAACTCCTTAATCGACCTACCCACCCCCCCAAACATCTCAGCCTGATGAAACTTCGGATCCTTGCTAGGCATCTGCTTAGCTACACAAATCCTAACAGGCCTCTTACTAGCCATACACTACACTGCCGATACAACCCTAGCCTTCTCATCCGTAGCCCATACATGTCGAAACGTACAATATGGCTGATTAATCCGCAACCTACATGCAAACGGAGCCTCATTCTTCTTCATCTGCATCTACCTACACATTGGACGAGGATTCTACTATGGTTCCTACCTCTACAAAGAAACCTGAAACACAGGAGTAATCCTTCTCCTCACCTTGATAGCAACCGCTTTCGTAGGATATGTCCTACCATGAGGCCAAATATCATTCTGAGGTGCTACAGTCATCACTAACCTATTCTCAGCTATCCCCTATATCGGCCAAACCCTCGTAGAATGAGCATGAGGTGGATTTTCAGTAGACAACCCCACACTCACCCGATTCTTCGCCCTACACTTCCTCCTACCATTTATAATTGCAGGTCTCACCCTAATCCATCTAACCTTCCTCCACGAATCCGGCTCAAACAACCCCCTAGGCATCGTATCAAACTGTGACAAAATCCCATTCCACCCCTACTTTTCACTGAAAGATATACTAGGATTTATCCTCATATTCCTCCCGCTAATAACCCTAGCCATATTCTCCCCCAATCTCCTAGGGGACCCAGAAAACTTTACCCCAGCAAACCCCCTAGTCACACCCCCTCACATCAAACCCGAATGATACTTTCTATTCGCATATGCTATCCTACGCTCAATCCCCAATAAACTTGGAGGTGTACTGGCCCTAGCCGCCTCAGTATTAGTACTTTTCCTAAGCCCATTCCTACACAAATCCAAACAGCGCACAATAGCCTTCCGCCCCATCTCTCAGTTACTATTCTGAACCCTAGTTGCTAACCTCTTTATCCTTACATGAGTCGGCAGCCAACCAGTAGAACACCCATTCATCATCATCGGCCAATTAGCCTCCCTTGCCTACTTCACCATCCTTCTACTCCTCTTTCCCCTGACCGGGGCGCTAGAAAACAAGATACTTAACTACTAAAATACTCTAATAGTTTATACAAAACATTGGTCTTGTAAACCAAAGACTGAAGACTGCACCCCTTCTTAGAGTTCCCACCCAATCAGAAAAAGAGGACTTAAACCTCCATCTCCAACTCCCAAAGCTGGTATTTTAAACTAAACTATTCTCTGACTCCTACACAACCCTATACCCATCCCCTAAACTGCTCGAATCGCCCCACGAGACAATCCACGAACCAACTCTAACACAACAAACAAAGTCAACAGCAACCCCCATCCCGCCACCAAAAACATCCCAACCCCACCCGAATAAAACATAGCTACTCCACTAAAATCTAACCGAACAGAAAGCATACCCCCACTATCAACAGTAACAACCCCAAGCTTTCAACACTCAACAACCCCCCCAACAACCACTCCCAAGACAAGCACCACAACAAAACCAACACCATAGCCTATAACCCGTCAATCCCCCCAAGCCTCTGGAAAAGGGTCCGCCGCCAAGGACACAGAATAGACAAAAACCACCAATATCCCCCCTAAATAAACCATAAATAGCACCAAAGAGATAAAAGAAACCCCCAAACTTAACAACCACCCACACCCCACAACAGAAGCCAACACCAATCCAACCACCCCATAGTAAGGCGAAGGATTAGACGCAACTGCCAAACCCCCCAACACAAAACACAACCCTAAAAAAAGGACAAAATAAGTCATAGTAATTCCCACTTGGCTTTTCTCCAAGGTCTATGGCTTGAAAAGCCATCGTTGACAAACCTCAACTACAGGAACAAGTACACAACACCTTCACACTATTCAACCCACACAATAATGCTTCCCCCCCCCCCCTACCCCCCCCGGACATCATGACACGTCACATGCTGACTTTTCTCCGTCACATGCTGACTTTTTCCGTCGCATGTCAATTTTTTTTCTATGTACTTCTTTGCATTAATCCATAACCCCTATATACATACATCTGCATGTACTAAATTCATTACTATTCCAACCAGACATACATCTCATCCTATGACATATCACCCAAGGTACAGAATCTATCATGGACCACGGAACAAATCCTCAGTAATTGTACTAAAACCATCCTAATGGTAGGTTATACATAAACCCTAATTAATGATACGACAGTGCCTGAGTACCTACTATGCTTGGTCACCGCCCATACTTGCAGTCCCCCTCCAACACCAWTGCTTGAACATCTCTCGAAGTATACAAGGCAGGTGCCAGGTGGATTTATTAGTCGAACACCTCACGTGAAATCAGCAACCCGGTGTAGGTAAGATCCTACGTTACTAGCTTCAGGCCCATTCTTTCCCCCTACACCCCTAGCCCAACTTGCTCTTTTGCGCCTCTGGTTCTATGTCAGGGCCATGACTAGGTTAGTCCTCTCAACTTGTACTTCACCGATACATCTGGTTGGCTATCTGCGCGCACTTTAGTCCGTGATCGCGGCATCTAGTAGCCTCTCTGCTTTTGGTTCTCTTTTTTTTTTCTGGCGTCTTCAATTGACCCTTCCAGTGCGGCGGGTAAATACAATCTCTTGACGTGAGCATCACATGGTCGGCGGCCTGTTATCGCCCGCGARAATACCTCAATGAAACGGTTGAAGTGTTAGGGGAATCATTTTGACACTGATGCACTTTGCTTCACATTTGGTTATGGCTCTTCCGCTCTGATTTATTTATGTTGTTATTTAGTGAATGCTTGTTAAACATAATTTTACGTAATTTCTTGCTTTTACACTTCCTCTAACTTTCTAAACAACACTAAAAAGTTTTCATTTAAAAACACACAACATTTTTTTTCATTTTTTTGTCATGAATTTTATCTTCATCGTTTAAACATGTCAACGGAACTGAAATTACATTAATAAACAAGCAAAACAAAACCCACCCACACACCAAACGTCAACACCAAACATTGAATACCAAACTATAAAACAAACAAACAAACAAACAAACAAACAAACAAACAAACAAACAAACAAACAAACAAACAAACAAACAAACAAACAAACAAACAAACAAACAAACAAACAAACAAACAAACAAACAAACAAACAAACAAACAAACAAACAAACAAACAAACAAACAAACA